ACAGTACGAAATAACATAAAAACAGACTAAAAAAAAGATAGAAACCTTCTACTCACTACTCAAATTGTTTTTTCGGATTTCATTGAAGTTTAAGAATCGCGGAATTAATCCTACAGATTAGGATAACTCGAGAAAAGTTTTGATTGAATTATATATCATATGATATATGATCCAAATAGGAAAAAGAGTCGAATAACCATTCTATAGATTAGATAAAAATCAAATAGAATAACCGTCCTTTTTTTGTGCCTAACAGGTATACAATCACATATAAAACTCCCCGTGCTTGCGGATTCATGAATTTTTAATAGGGTTCTTGTTTAGCAATAAAAATAAAAAAGGGATTCTTAGTCCGTCAGCCGCAAAGAAAAAATAGTTCTTTGATGAAAAGTTTTCTATTTTTTATAGTTAGAATTGATTGGTCGTACCTATCCAATAATCTAATATGAATGAATCGCTATTCACTCGGGTTCTGAGTCATAATCATTATGTAGGAGAGATGGCCGAGTGGTTCAAGGCGTAGCATTGGAACTGCTATGTAGGCTTTTGTTTACCGAGGGTTCGAATCCCTCTCTTTCCGTACCTTCATCTAAATAACCAATGTTACAGGCTACAATGTATCAAATAATAAAGGAATAAAAATATTGCTGCCTATTTTATTTATTACTTCGACGAAAAGGGAGCAAAATAGCCGGAACCCCCCCCCTTTTTTTTTGAGTTAGGTTTAAGTTTGACGGGAATAATATTCCACGACTAGCAATTCATTAATTTTCAAACCGACCCATTTATTATCTATTATTTGATTGACTAATCCTTTATATTGTAACGGCTGAAGAGTCAAATATTTTGGCAATTCCTCATGAGGGGATGAATCAAGATAATTTTGAATCAGAGTTCTAGATTTTTGTTCATCCTTCGCTGTAATAATATCTCGTGGTTTACAGCGATAACTTGGTATATCTACTATACGACCATTAACTAAAATATGTCTATGGTTAACTAATTGGCGGGCTCCAGGAATAGTCGACGCCATACCCAATCTAAAAAGGATGTTATCCAAACGCATTTCAAGTAATTGTAGTAAAACCTGACCTGTTGAACCTTTGGCTTTTCCGGCGATACGTACATATTTAAGTAATTGTCGTTCTGTAAGACCATAATGAAAACGCAACTTTTGCTTTTCTTCTAGACGAATACGATATTGAGATCTTTTGCCGGAACGCGATTGATTTCTAAGATCACTTCCGGCTCTAGGCCTTTTACTAGTTAGTCCCGGTAAAGCCCCCAGACGGCGTATTTTTTTGAAACGAGGCCCTCGATAACGAGACATAAAGACTCCTTAATTTTTAATTTTATTGAAATTGGATTTCGCAGAATAAACCAAAATTAAAACTGAACTATAAATGAAGCAAAATCTACGGAAGTATTGTATTACAAAGAATAATGAGATAAATTTTATCAATATCCGAACTCTAGTTGTATTGTTATTGTATATATAAAAATAAAAGAAAAGTATCCTTTTCTTGATTTGTTGTGTAAAGATCTAACTCCTCCAATTTTTTATTCATAATTGGATCTTCCTACAACATAATAGATTGGCCACCCTTGGAAAAGGGGAGGAAGCCTTTTTGATTCTTATTATTTTCAGTATTCTTTCATGTCAAAGAGACGCTACGCTATCAATCATGTAAAAAATAAAACAAGTAGAGAGAAGCCAGCTATCGGAATCGAACCGATGACCATCGCATTACAAATGCGATGCTCTAACCTCTGAGCTAAGCGGGCTCATATAATAGAAATTGTACATGCATAGTAATTCGATAAATTACTGTAATTTTAGCTATTCATAATTAATATAACTATAACTCTAGATAAAGAGATAAAGAATAGAAACCTAAAATATAGTAGAATATTTCAAATAAATATTCAATATTTATAGAAAGATAACGATTAAGAGACTGTAACGATATATAATTTCTATTTTTTTATCAATTATATGTTCATTATCCTAATCTTAATTAAAGATTTGAATTGAAATTCAAAATCGTTTTTTTTTTTAGGATCTTATCTATTACTATATATATTATATATAAAAATTATATATAAAATAAATAATAATAAAATATCATATAGATATATAGAATTTTCTATTCTATTTATTATCTTAATCTTATCGATTATTATCTTAATCTTATCAAATTAATAGAAAGATTAGTTATAGAAATGATATTAATAATTAATAGTACTGATTAATACTGAACTGAATTAATTATCATTAAATTTTTTAGTTAAGGAAATCAAAATAAAATGAAAGAAAAATAAAAATGCAATCCAGATCATAATGCGACATTCCTCTGCTTTTACTCATAAAGGTGAAAACGAATTTCATTCATATCATAAAAGAAAAGCTGAAGCTAAGACAAAAAAATCGACCGTTCAAGTATTCAAAATTGGATGGGAAAAATGAGAGTAAAAGAATACTATATATGTGGTATATATC